CTGTGATGAACTGGATAAATTCTTCTATGATGAACTGCATAATTATTATTGTTGGATTTATACCAATGAAAAAAAATGGAGGAGCCTAAGGAACGAGTTTAGAGATAGAATTGAAGCCCTAGACAGAGAATCTCCTTATCTGGATGTACTCGAAAAAAAGACTCGAGTATGCAATAATAATAAAACTAAAGAAGAATACTTGCCTAAAATATATGATCCTCTCTTAAACGGATCCTATCGTGGAATAATTAAAAATTTTTTTTTACCTTCAATCCTAAATGAACCTTCAGTCAAAAATTCGATAGAGACAAATTTTATAAATAAACTCAATAAAGTTCATAGTATCCTTCTTTTTAAGGGTAAGGAACTTAATGTTCATAATTTGGAAGAGTTGTACCAGAAATTGGAAGGGAAAATAGCTACATTGGAAGAGAAATTGGACCAGAAATTGGAAGAGAAATTGGGACAAAAAATATATACATTGGATAAAAAATCATTAGCAAGAGAATTGAGTCTTTTAATCGATGAATTTGCTGAAGAATCAACATCAAATTTGAAAGGAATTTCTTTATTTCCGGAACAAAGACGAATTGATTCAGAAGATCCAGAAAAAGTTTTAAAATTTTTAATCGAAAGAGTCATAATTGATCCCATCATTCAAACAATATGCGATACAGCCATAATTCCTCCCATGGAAAAAACAACTCGAAAAAAATCGATTGGAATAAATAAAAAAGTCCCCCAATGGTCATACAAATTATTCAGAGAGGTAGAACAACTCGGAAAAACTGCAACAACGGAAGAGGGGGAAGAGTGGGTAGTAGATCATCAAATTCGCTCGAGGAAGGCGAAACGTATAGTTCTTTTTACGCAGGGTCCGGAGGAGGCAGGGAATGCCGACAAAACTAGGACGAAGCCTGATGAAATAGAAGAAGTGTATATGATAGATTATCCCTATGCAGCGGATTTTCGTCGAGACATAATCACAGGTTCTATGCGTGTTCAAAGACGTAAAACCCTTACGGGGAAAATGTTTCCCTTATATCCGTATTCCCCACTTTTTTTCGACAGAGTAGGATTTTCTTGGGATGTTCTTTTCGAACCATTCATATTATCAGTAATTGAGATTTCCGACCTAATACAAGACATTTTTAGAAAGGGTATAAAAGGAAGCGTAGCAAAAAGAATAAAGAAGTTGAAAAAACAAAAAAAAATGTACATGGAGGAAAACAAAAGCTACGAAGAAATTCAAAAAGAAGTCAATGAAATGGAAAAGGGGCGGGACGGGCAGACGGAAATGGAACGAATAGAAAGGACACGAGACAGAATATCAGACCTCTATGATATCCTTATTTATGCTCATGGAATAAGAGCTTTAATTTTACTAATTCAGTCGAGGCTTAGACAATCTATTGTATTACCTTCGTTGATACTAGCTAAAAATATTGTCCGTTTCTTATTACGCCAAGAGTCCGAGTGGGAGCGGGATATAAGGGAGATAAATAGAGAAGTGTATGTTATATGCACCTATAATGGTATGCCAGTACTAGAACCAAGAAGAAACGGAATTTTTCCTACAAAATGGGCCACAGAGGGTATACAAATAATGATACGATTTCCTTTCCGCCTGAAACCTCGGCACCGATCTAAGATACGACCTTCTCGTAGGGATCCAAATACAAAGCAGGAAAGTCCTGCTGCTTTTTTAACGATTTGGGGACTGGAAACTGACCGTCCTTTTGGTTCTCCTCTCGTAGGACTTGGTATTTTGTTTTGTTATTATTTTGGACCCCTTTTGAAAAAACTCCAAAAAGCAATTAGAAAGTGGAGTTTTCGAGGTCTAAAAAGTTTCAAAGAAAGAACAAAATTCTTGTTTCTAAAGGTCCAAAAAGAACCCAAAAAATTGAGAGAGGATTCGAGTGAAATAAAAAAAGATTCTATAATCAATCATCAGATGATTCATGAATCATCCATTCAAACCCGATCTATGGATTGGACAAATTATTCACTGACAGAAAAAAAAATGAAAGATCTGACTGATAGAACAAGCACAATCAGAAATAAAATAGAAAGAATTACAAAAGACAAGAAAAATGGATTTCGAACTCTAAAGAGAAATATTAGTCCTAACAAAACAAGTTATGGTGCTCAAAAATTAGCATCACTAAAAAATATTTTTCAGATATTAAAAAGAAGAAATGCTCGATTAATCCGTAAATCACATTATTTTTTAAAATGGATCGTGGAAAGGATATACACGGATATCCTTCTAGAGAGCTTTCCATATATCATTAATCGTCTTACTAATAGTCTTTATAGGCCCATGATCATTATAAAACTTTTTCGTAAATTCAAAAAAAAAAAAATTTTTGATACAAAAGAGAAAAAGATAATTGAGCGTATTTCAACTATACAAAAAAAACTTTCACCTTCTCGTATTCGTCATAAGATTCAGACGAAGTCGGGGGTTTCTTTTAAATTATCCCTCGTGTCACAGGCCTATGTATTTTACAAATTATCACAAACCCAGGTTATTAACTTGTATAAGTTAAGATCTGTCCTTCAATATGACGGAGCATCTTTATTTCTGAAGAATGAAATAAAAGATTATTTTCGAAGACAAGGAATAATTTCTTCCGAATTAAAGCATAAGAACCTTCAGAATTCTGGAATGAATCAATGGAAAAATTGGTTAAAGAGTCATTATCCATACGATTTATCTGAGCTAAAATGGTCTAAATTAGTACCGCAAAAATGGCGAAATATAGTCAATCAACATTGGAGGGTTGAAAATCAAAATTTAATCAAACGGGATTCAGATGAATCTGAAAGAGAGGAAAAGGTTTCGTTATTTCTAAATAAAAACGATCATTTTCGAAAAATGTATAGATATGATCTTTTAGCATATCAATCGATTTATTATGAAGATAAGACGGACTCATATAATTACAACATACATAAATCGAAATTAGTTGATATGGGGGCGAGTATCCCTATTACTAATTTTATAAGAAAAGATTATTTTATGTATATAAAAAATCCAGATAGAAAATATTTTGATACGAAAGGTCTTTTTTATCTCAAAATTAATAAATATAAAGAAATAAACCCATCCAATCAAAAGGGTTTCTTTTCTTTTTTTGATTGGATGGGAATGAATGAAGAAAGACTCAATCGTCCTGTATCGAAGCCGATACCTTGGTTATTCCCACAATTTGAGTTATTTTTTCATGTCTATAAAATGAAACCGGGGTTTATACCAATTCATTCACTTATTTTTCATTTTAATGAAGATGTTAGTCAAAAGAAAAATCTCACTAAAAAAAAAGGGGGGGATCTTATACGATCAAATGAAAAAGAAAAAAAAACCATAGGTCAAAGAGATCTCACATCAGATGCCCAAAACCGAGGGAACCCTGAATCTGTTCTCTCAAACCAACAAAAATATATGGAAGAACTTTATACGAAATCAGATATGAAAATGGGTAGAACGAAAAAGAAATCCAAAAGCATTTGGACTTGGGAAATAGACTTAAATGCGTTCATGAAAGGATCTTTTGCTTTGCAATTGAAATGGCTGCTGAGTCCTTTGACTTTGGAATTATTCGATTATGCGATGTCCGTACTTGAATGGGAAAAGGAAAGCAGAATGACAACAAAGTTTGGTTTCGGCTTTATTAAGAAGGAGGAGTTAACTCTGGATCCAATGCTAATCCGGGATTTGAATCTTTCAAAAATCCTAAAAGAGGGAATATTTATTATCGAACCCGTTCGTATACCTGTAAAACATAATGTAGAATTTATTATGTATCAAACCATAAGGATTTCTTTGGTTCATGAGATTAAACAAAAAAAGAATCAAAGAAGATACAGAGAAAATATGGATAAGAATCATTTTGAGGAATCGCTTGCAAGACATCATGATTTTCTTGTTCCTGAAAATATTTTATCGTCTAGACGGCGTAGAGAATTGAGAATTCTAAGTTGTTTCAATTCAAGGAATAGTAATTGTGTGGATAAAAATCCAGTATTTTGCAATGGGAACAAGGTAAAAACCTGTGTTCAATTTTTGGATGAAAGCAAAGATCTTGATAGAGATAAAATGAAATTAATTCAATTCTTTCTTTGGCCCAATTATCGATTAGAAGATTTAGCTTGTATGAATCGCTATTGGTTTGATACTAATAATGGGAGTCGTTTCAGTATGTTAAGGATACGTATGTATCCACGATTGAAAATTGATTGATGATACAATTGTCTTATATATCCCCTACCCTATATATATCGGGTGGATAACTAGCTGCGCACATGCCTTGTCTTACATCTTTTTTTGATACATGAATACTAATTCAATGACGTATCAATTAGATCATAAAATGAATCAATAAGGAAATTCGGATTGATTATTGTGTATACCAGATCAAAATACCTCGCATTATTATTACTGATCAGTAAAATTAATATTCGTAAAATAAAAATAGTAAATTAATAAAAAAATTGACCGAAGCGAAGATAGATATTTATATAGATTTCTATAGTTATGCCAAAAAATGCATTTATATCCGTTATTTCAACAGAAGAAAAGAAAGGGTCTGTTGAATTTCAAGTATTTTCTTTCACCAATAAGATACTAAGACTTAGTTCGCATTTGGAATTACACAAAAAAGACTATTCATCTCAGAGAGGCCTACGGAAGATTTTGGGAAAACGTCAACGCCTTTTGGTTTATTTTTCAAAAAAAAATAGAATACGTTATAAAGAATTAATTAGTCAATTGAATATTCGAGAGATAAAAAAACGTTAATTTGAATAATTATTGTCTTTGAGTTATTCGGTCTTCAATCAAATTTGATGAACGTCTTTTAGTTTTCAGCAATTACGAAATACGGAAAAAACTTATGACTGGACCAGTTACAAGAAAAGATCTAATGGTAGTAAATATGGGGCCTCAACACCCATCAATGCATGGCGTTCTTCGACTCATTGTTACTTTAGATGGTGAAGATGTTATTGACTGTGAACCGGTACTGGGTTATTTGCACAGAGGGATGGAAAAAATTGCGGAAAATCGAACAATTATACAATACTTGCCTTATGTAACACGTTTGGATTATTTAGCTACTATGTTCACAGAAGCAATAACTATAAATGCACCGGAACAATTAGGAAATATTCAAGTACCTAAACGGGCTAGCTATATCCGAGTTATTATGTTGGAGTTAAGTCGTATAGCTTCTCATTTGTTATGGCTTGGACCTTTTATGGCGGATATTGGCGCACAAACCCCATTCTTCTACATTTTCAGAGAAAGAGAATTGATATATGATCTATTTGAAGCTGCCACTGGTATGAGAATGATGCATAATTTTTTTCGTATCGGAGGAGTCGCTGCCGATCTACCTTATGGCTGGATAGATAAATCTTTGGATTTCTGCGAGTATTTTTTAACAGCAATTGCTGAATATCAAAAGCTTATTACGCGAAATCCTATTTTTTTGGAACGCGTTGAAGGGGTGGGCCTTATTAGCGGAGAAGAGGCACTAAATTGGGGTTTATCCGGACCAATGTTACGGGCTTCCGGAATAGAATGGGATCTTCGTAAAGTGGATCCTTATGAATGTTATGAAGAATTTGATTGGGAAGTTCAATGGCAGACGGAGGGGGATTCGTTGGCTCGTTATTTAATCCGAATTGGGGAAATGGTGGAATCGGTAAAAATTATTCAACAAGCTCTAGAAGGAATTCCGGGGGGGCCCTATGAAAATTTGGAAAGCCGACGCTTTAATAGAGTAAGAGATCCTGAATGGAATAATTTTGAATATCGATTCATTAGTAAAAAGCCATCGCCCAATTTTGAGTTATCGAGACAAGAACTTTATGTAAGAATCGAGGCCCCAAAGGGCGAATTGGGAATTTATTTGATAGGAGATCAGAGTGTTTTTCCGTGGAGATGGAAAATTCGCCCGCCGGGTTTTATCAATTTGCAAATTCTTCCTCAGTTAGTTAAAAGAATGAAATTGGCTGATATTATGACAATACTAGGTAGCATAGATATCATTATGGGAGAAATTGATCGTTGAAATGATAATTGATACACCAGGAGTACAAGCTATCAATTCTTTTTCTATGTTGGAATCCTTAAAAGAAGTCTATGGGACTATATGGATGCTTATACCTATTTTTATTCTTATTTTGGGAATCACACTAGGTGTACTAGTAATTGTGTGGTTAGAAAGAGAAATATCCGCAGGGATACAACAACGCATTGGACCGGAATATGCGGGCCCCTTAGGAATCCTTCAAGCTCTAGCCGACGGAACAAAACTACTTTTCAAAGAAAACCTTCTTCCATCAAGAGGAGATAGGGGTTTATTTAGTATTGGACCCTCCATAGCAGTTATATCAATTCTACTAAGTTATTCAGTAATTCCTTTTAGTTATCGACTTATTCTAGTCGATCTCAGTAATGGTGTTTTTTTATGGATCGCCATTTCAAGTATTGCTCCCATTGGGCTTCTTATGTCAGGATATGGATCAAATAATAAATATTCCTTTTTAGGCGGTCTACGGGCTGCGGCCCAATCGATTAGTTATGAAATACCATTAACTCTATGTGTGTTATCAATATCTCTACGTGTGATTCGTTGAAGCATAAATTTTCCACAATTTTTTTCGTTGGAGAGTTTTCTAAGAATTTACTAAAATACATAGATAACTTTCTTTTTTATTCAACCTTCGAGTTGATGAACTAAACCGGATAGTTAGATGAGTGAAAGAAAACAGCTTCTAAATTCGCAGTAAAAAGATTGAGTCTCATTTCCTAGGTACAAGAATTACGCCAAAGTGAATATAACTAAATAGAAGCAGTAAAGAAAAACTATTTACCCCAAGACTGGTTGATTAGTTAGCATGGCTTGAAGCGGGTTAAACAGATCCATTTGTTGGACCTCGTGCTATCATTTGTATGTATTACTATACATGACACGAATTGTCGACTAGATTGAGCAAAACTGAGTGGATGGTTAGGAAGACCAAGGTACACAAAGGGTTAGTAATAGAGATTTTATAAGTTATTGGAAAAAATTCCACATAAACGAAATACTAATTGGGGCTTTAAATTTGTAGAAATGATCAAGTAGTACTCCCCAGAATACGATCCAGAGTATGCTACTATCCACCGATAAAGTGAATGACTATCAGGAACGAAGTAATCCTTTACTTCTTTTTTTACTAAAACAAAAAAAGAAAGAAAAAATAGAAAGAATATAATTGCAAAAATTTTTATTCTTCTTGCTATCCTATAGCCGTATTAAGAAAGCTACACTTCATGTTAGTTAATTTCTTTTCGTAATCAAAAAGGATAACGTGAGATATCTCTTAATATTTCAAAAAAAAAAGACTCTTTATTTTTTTTTTTTTAAGTCTTAAGAAAAAAAGTAAAGGATGAGATCAATTCAGAAGCCCTTTAGTATAGCAGACAGAATTCCGTTGGTATAATTCGGGACCTTTTGATTACTTTTGACTCTATCTATCCTACAAAAATATCAACATTAAAGAATATCGAAGCAGTCCTTAGATTTATGTGGGACCCTCGAGGAGCCGTATGAGGCGAAAATCTCATGTACGGTTCTGTAATAGCGATGATAACAGTGATCTTATCACCGACTAGAATTATCTAACAGTTTAAGTACAGTTGATATAGTTGAGGCTCAATCCAAATATGGTTTTTGGGGGTGGAATTTGTGGCGTCAACCTATAGGATTTCTCGTTTTTATAATTTCTTCTCTAGCTGAATGTGAAAGATTACCTTTTGATTTACCAGAAGCAGAGGAAGAATTAGTAGCAGGTTATCAAACAGAATATTCGGGTATTAAATTTGGTTTATTTTATGTTGCTTCCTATCTAAATCTACTAGTTTCTTCATTATTTGTAACAGTTCTTTACTTGGGAGGCTGGAATTTATCTATTCCGTACATACTCGTTCCTGACCTTTTTGAAATAAATGCAAGGGATGGAGTCTTTGGAACAACAATTGGTATTTTCATTACACTAGCGAAAACCTTTTTATTCTTGTTCATTTCTATCACAACAAGATGGACGTTACCTAGACTGAGAATGGACCAACTATTAAATCTTGGATGGAAATTTCTTTTACCTATTTCTTTAGGTAATTTATTATTAACAACTTCTTCCCAACTCTTTTCACTATAATATAAGCAAAATATTATATTTTTTTATTCACTAGTAATTAGATTGATAACTTGTTCCAAACAAGAGAAAGAAACAGACAACTTTTTAGCGATATTTAGGATATGTTCCCTATGGTAACTGGGTTCCTTAATTATGGTCAACAAACAGTACGAGCGGCTAGGTACATTGGTCAAGGTTTTTTTATTACCTTATCGCATGCGAATCGTTTACCTGTAACTATTCAATACCCCTATGAAAAATTGCTCACCTCAGGGCGCTTTCGCGGTCGAATTCACTTTGAATTCGATAAATGCATTGCTTGTGAGGTATGTGTTCGTGTATGTCCTATAGATCTACCTGTTGTAGATTGGAAATTCGAAACAGATATTCGAAAGAAATGGTTACTTAATTACAGTATTGATTTCGGAATCTGTATTTTTTGTGGTAATTGCGTTGAGTATTGCCCAACAAATTGTTTATCAATGACTGAAGAATATGAGCTTTCTACGTATGATCGTCATGAATTAAATTATAATCAAATTTCTTTAGGTCGTTTACCAATATCAATAATTGACGATTACACAATTCGAACTGTATTGAATTGGCCTCAATTCAATAAAAAAGAAAGATATTGATTCACGAACCCTATATTTTTATTACTAAGGGTATTAACAGGTTTTTATTTGGAAACGAAAAAAAAAACTATTGATCTGATTGGTTCATGAAAACTGAAGATTTCTTTGGAAATTTTTTTTGAATATAATAGAATGATTTCAACTAGATTCGAACTAGCCTTTCAGATAAAGAATGTGATTATTCTACTAACTGTACCGACATAAATTCGCATCCATTAGAATTGCATTCAACTAGGAATGTGTCCTAAATAAATCAACTTAACTTCTCCTGATCAGTTCAATAAGATCATGAAAGAGTCCGATTTTTTATATCTTTTTTCATCGAATGGATTTACCCGGACCAATACATGATTTTCTTTTAGTCTTTCTGGGATCAGGTCTTATATTAGGAGGCCTAGGGGTTATATTATTTACCAATCCCATTTTTTCTGCCTTTTCACTGGGATTGGTTCTTGTTTGTATATCTTTATTCTATATTCTAGCAAACTCTCAGTTTGTAGCTTCTGCACAACTCCTTATTTACGTAGGAGCTATAAATGTTTTAATCATATTTGCTGTAATGTTCATCAACGGGTTAGAATATGACAAAGATTTTCGGCTTTGGACTCTTGGGGACGGAATTACTTTGTTAGTTTGTACCAGTATTTTTGTTTTCTTAATTATTACTATTCTAAATACGTCATGGTATGGAATTATTTGGACTACAAAATTAAACCAGATTATAGAACAAGACTTGATAAATAATAGTCAACAAATTGGAATTCATTTATCAACAGAATTTTTTCTCCCATTTGAACTCATTTCGATAATTCTTTTAGTTGCTTTAATAGGTGCAATTGCCGTAGCTCGTCAATAAAAAAAATCTCTAAAAGCACACTCCAAATCAAACTTTCTTCTGTTTTATCGTATACATTCAATTCTATTCTATTTGAATTGATGTATAATAAAAAATATAAATGTCAATCTATTACTAACATACTTCTTTGCTATGGATTTATTTGTTCGATTCGAGTGAATGAAATTCTTGTTCATATTGAAATGAAATAAATAAAGATTGATAAGGAGTTGCTCAATGATGCTCGAACATGTACTTGTTTTGAGTGCCTATTTATTTTCAATCGGTATCTATGGATTAATCACAAGCCGAAATTTAGTTAGAGCTCTTATGTGTCTTGAACTTATATTGAATGCAGTTAATCTTAATTTCGTAACATTTTCTGACTTTTTTGATAGTCGTCAACTAAAAGGAAACATTTTCTCCATTTTTGTGATAGCGATTGCAGCCGCTGAAGCAGCTATTGGACCAGCTATTGTTTCGGCAATTTTTCGGAACAGAAAATCAACTCGTATTAATCAATCGAATTTGTTGAATAAGTAGTATTACTATCATTTTTATAGAAAAATTCAAACGATATTACTAGGTATGAAGAATCTTCAAAAATGGAAGAAATCAAAGTATTTTTTACCTTTTTTCTAAACTGACCCAGAAATAAGTTGATTCAACAAATTCTGGTGAATCATCGATTCGTCTGGTCTTGGAATATGTAATTCATTTACATACAATAAGAGTTATACTAGATCGAAAATTTATGAGATTAAAAAAAAGGTATAGATCCAATGTCACACTCAGTAAAGATTTATGATACATGTATAGGATGTACTCAATGTGTCCGAGCCTGCCCCACGGATGTCTTAGAAATGATACCGTGGGACGGATGTAAAGCTCAACAAATAGCTTCCGCCCCAAGAACAGAGGATTGTGTTGGTTGTAAGAGATGTGAATCCGCCTGTCCAACCGATTTTTTGAGTGTTCGAGTTTATTTATGGCATGAAACAACTCGCAGTATGGGTCTAGCTTATTAATACGTTCCAGAAAACTCCACTTGAATCCAGTCGATTTTTTTTTACCGATAAAAACCCGCGCTCGAAATGCAAATGAAATATATATATCGTATTTTGTTCTTATTCGAGTACGGGTTTTTTAGTCCAAGTGTATTTTGTCTTTACCACGAATTATTTTCCTTGGTTAACCTTAATTGTAGTTTTCCCTATATTTGCGGGTTCATTCATTTTCTTTCTCCCGCATAGGGGTAATAAGGTAATTAGATGGTATACTATGTGTATATGTATATTAGAATTCCTACTAACAACCTATGTGTTTTGTTATCATTTCCAGCCAGATGATCCATTAATACAACTGGCCGAAGATTATAACTGGATTAACTTTTTTGATTTTCACTGGAGATTGGGAATAGACGGGCTTTCTATCGGGCCCGTTTTACTGACAGGATTCATCACGACTTTAGCTACTTTAGCGGCTTGGCCTGTTACTCGGGATTCACGATTATTCCATTTCTTGATGTTAGCAATGTATAGCGGTCAAATAGGGTTATTTTCTTCTCGAGACCTTTTACTTTTTTTTCTAATGTGGGAATTAGAATTAATTCCCGTTTATCTACTTTTATCCATGTGGGGAGGAAAGAAACGTCTCTACTCAGCTACAAAGTTTATTTTGTACACTGCGGGGGGTTCCATTTTTCTGTTAATGGGAGTTTTGGGTGTCGGGTTATATGGTTCTAATGAACCAACATTAAATTTGGAAACGTTAGCTAATCGGTCGTATCCTGTGGGATTAGAACTAATATTTTATATTGGATTTCTTATTGCTTTTGCTGTAAAATTGCCGATTATACCTCTACATACATGGTTACCAGATACCCATGGAGAAGCACATTACAGTACTTGTATGCTTTTAGCCGGAATCCTATTAAAAATGGGAGCATATGGATTGGTTCGGATCAATATGGAATTATTACCTCACGCTCATTCTATATTTTCTCCTTGGTTGATGATAATAGGCGCAATACAAATAATCTATGCAGCTTCAGCATCTTCGGGGCAACGTAATTTTAAAAAAAGAATAGCATATTCTTCTGTATCTCATATGGGTTTCATAATTATAGGAATTAGTTCTATAACTGAAACGGGATTCAACGGAGCCATTTTACAAATAGTCTCTCATGGATTTATTGGTGCTGCGCTTTTTTTCCTGGCAGGAACGAGTTATGATAGAATACGTCTTGTTTATCTCGACGAAATTGGCGGAATAGCCATTTCAATGCCAAAAATATTCACGCTCTTTAGTACTTTTTCTATGGCTTCCCTTGCGTTACCGGGCATGAGTGGTTTTTTTGCCGAATTAATAGTATTTTTTGGAATAATTACCAGTCAAAATTTTTTTTTAATGTCAAAAGTCCTAATTACGTTTGGCATGGCAATTGGAATGATATTAACTCCTATTTATTTATTATCTATGTTACGCCAAATTTTCTATGGATATAAGTTACTGAATAGTGCAAACTCTTCTTTTTTTGATTCTGGTCCGCGAGAGTTATTTGTTTCACTCGTTATCTTTCTACCAGTAATAGGTATTGGAATTTACCCCGATTTCGTTCTCTCACTATCAGTTGAGAAGGTAGAAACTATCCTATCTAATTTTTTTTATAGATAGTTTTCATTCCAATTGGATAGTTTGACATTTGTGAGAACCATTTGAATCACTATACTACTTGATTGAAATGGTTCTCGATGAGGCTTGCTTTTTTTATATTTATATGTGATATACCCTGTCCTGTGGCTGTATTCGTTAGGTTAGGTCCTTTCTTCAATTCAATTTTTTAATGGAAATGAACCATAACTATGTAATCCTATTCCTAATAGATTGACCCCAAAATAGCATATCCAAATTATAAGAAATCCTATAGAAGCCACAATTGCCGAATTTTTACTTTTAAAATTTAAATTTGTTTTAATATGTAAATAAATCGCGAATATGGTCCAAGTAATAAATGCCCATGTTTCCTTTGGGTCCCAATTCCAATAAGATCCCCATGCTTCATTAGCCCATACTGCTCCTGAAAGAATACCTAGGGTTAAAAAGACAAATCCTAGACTAATAACGCGGGAACTCCAATGATCTAATTGTTCAATTAACTGAGACCTATAATAATTCCTAAGAGAAAAGAAATAAGGGGTTTGTACAATGTTGTTGTCTTTATTCATGTATTGAATTTTCCCGAAGAACAAAGACTCGTTTAATAAAAATTTTCTTTTAACAAAAAAAGGACTGCTATTGTTTTTAAATGTAATGACTAGAAGGGCTGCTGATAATAATGATCCACATAACAGGGCCGCATAGGCCAATATCATCATACTTACATGCATCATTAACCACTGAGATTGGAGAGCGGGTACTAATATTGTGGATTGTTTCATTTGAGCTAAAAAGCCCGAAGTAGCAAAGCCCTGGGTAAAAATAGCACCGGGCGCGGTTAGTGCACTTAATTTTTTTTTATGTTTTTTTAAATAAGGAATCATATGAATAATATAAAAATTCCACGAAAGGAAGATTAATGATTCATATAAATTACTTAATGGGAAATGCCCCGAATAAATCCAACGAAAACTTAATAATGCCGTTATACAGGAAAAAGTAAGTACCATACCCTTTTCTAACGACTCATCTAGTTCTACTATTTCGTTAATTACTAAAGTCATTAAATGAACTGTAATTACAATGGAAACGATCGAAAAGGAAATATGATTGAAAAGATGCTCTAAAGTAAAAGATATCATAAGAATATAAAAAAGATAAGAAATGCCTCAATTATAAATTATGAAATCGAAATTATGCTCGTTGCGATGATTATTATTCATTCTAGAACTATTCGATTCGTTTTTATAATTTCGAAAATGCTGTGCCGCTACTCGGACTCGAACCGAGATGCTCTAGCACTGCTTCCTAAGAGCAGCGTGTCTACCAATTTCACCATAGCGGCTTGTTTGAAATCATAATAATCTATTTATCTTTAATCGTCGAGATTGAAAGAGTTAATTCAATGGCGATTTTTTTTTGAAATTGAACTCTTGTAACGCTATAAATCCGCCTTCAAGCCAGAGAGGGAACTCAAAGTTTTTTCTTATCTTAATAGAGTAATAATGAATTTTTTTCTTATTTTTTATCTTCTTAAAAATATATATATATGAAATAACCAAATGGATTTATCTTATCAATCAAAAAAAAAATAGTATTTTTGTTGATCATAATTTTCAACAAACCGATTCAATATTACAGTAATTTCATATCGTAAAAATTTTAAATTTCGATTCAAAAAAGGAGATAGATAACAATTCAGAGACATCTTTATTAAGGATCCCTTTTTGATTCAAAATTTTTTGTTTGCTCTTCCATAGATAGAAAAACCCTTTGATTTTCTATTAGGTATTGGGATCCGGCGGTTGATGGGGAAAGTCAGAATCCCCATCCCATAAAAAAAATAGACTCAAAAAAAGAAGGGTAGGGAAGTCTTCTAGTTTTCAGTACTATTTTTGAGTATACAGACAGACGCATTTCAATTCTACATATCATAACAGAGAAGCAAGTTCTATTTCATATTGAGCAAAAATAGTAATGAATACAAAGCATTAATTCTATATTTATCTATGATTTACATTTATAATTTAAATGCGTTTTTTCTATTTTTCTGTTGTATGAATATAAATTCTAAAGGAAATTTTGTAGAAGTTTTTTTGAGTCAGATCTATTCCGATTGCTCTAAGATTTTATTACTTATTTTTCGTATAAAAAAACTTTTTGAATTGCCGGTAGAAATAGATTTCGCTAATGAAAAAGCTTTTAATGCTGCCGAATATCCTTTTCTTTTCCAAAAATTTTTACGAATAAGCTTTTTGGAGATTGAAGTACGCTTTTTTGGAACTGCCATTTTAAAAGAAATATTCATTGTTATAGTTGGATGTGAAAGACATCTATTGTTCAAAGCAAAGGAATCTTTCTTTCCTATTTTTTTATTTAGTTATAGATTATGAGAGAAGAGAGACTCTCAGTTTTCTTATCTTTTTGTTATTGAAATTTCTATGTATTGAATACAGTGTATCGTCAAAAATAAAATAACGAAGCTAACTTTAAACTTATATATTTCTATTTTTGTATTGTATTGAAAATTTTATTTACATGTCACGTAATAAACACGTCGAGGGGTAAAAATTCAAAATTTAGAAGAGTTAAGCTGCTCTTAACCTAATTAACTAATGGAAAACTTGATTCTTTTAAAAATATATATGGATATGGCATTTTTTTTGTTTCACTTTTTTTAAGTTAAAATAAAAAAAAATGAGACTAGTTATTTAGTTAAAGTAGACATTATTTTATATGTTTTTAACATTTATTCTTTTTATGTTATGTAAAATCGAAAGTAAAGTCTTGGCTATCGTTAAAAAAGCGAAATCTGCTTTATTGGAATAGAAGATAATCAAGAAAATAGTTTTACAGAGAACTAATAACTTAAAGAGAATAATTCTAATTCTAAATAAACAAAAAGAAAGAAATTTCAATAGTTTATTTAATAACTAAGGATTTAGAAGTATTGAGTTTCACTACTAACTATTTTTCATTTGACCAATTCGAATTTCTTGAGTTCAATAGTAAGAAAATGCTTAGTCTAAGAGTTTCGATTTCGAATAGAAAGAAAATTCTATTATTGTATTGCATATCTTAATTCGTTTTATTGACCTTTTAAAAAATTTTTTAAAAGAGGTAATAGCCGGTGAATCGAAAATCAACTTTTATTTTTTATGGAACATATTTATCAATATGCATGGATCATACCTTTTATTCCACTTACAGTTCCTTTGTTAATCGGAGCGGGACTTCTTCTTTTTCCGACAACAACAACAAATCTTCGTCGTATATGGGCTTTTCCTAGTATTTCGTTATTGAGTCTAGTTATGCTTTTTTCAATTAACTTGTCTATTCAACAAATAAATAGCAATTCTATCTACCAATCCGTATGGTCTTGGACCATCAATAATGATTTTTCTTTAGAGTTCGGTTACTTGGTTGATCCGCTTACTTCTATTATGTCAATGTTAATCACTACTGTTGGTATTCTAGTTCTTATTTATAGTGACAGTTATATGTCTCATGATCAAGGATATTTAAGATTCTTTGCTTATCTGAGTTTTTTCAATACTTCTATGCTTGGCTTAGTTACAAGTTCGAATTTACTACAAATTTATATTTTTTGGGAATTAGTTGGAATGTGCTCGTATCTATTAATAGGTTTTTGGTTTACACGACCTATTGCAGCAAATGCTTGTCAAAAAGCGTTTGTGACGAATCGTGTAGGGGATTTTGGTTTATTATTAGGCATTTTAGGTCTTTATTGGCTAACGGGCAGTTTCGAATTTCGAGATTTGTTCGAAATATTCAATACCTCCATTTCGAATAATGAAATACATTTGTTAATTGGAACTGTATGCACTTTCTTATTATTTGCTGGTGCAGTTGCCAAATCCGCGCAATTCCCCCTTCATGTATGGTTACCTGATGCTATGGAGGGGCCTACTCCTATTTCGGCTCTTATACATGCTGCTACTATGGTAGCAGCGGGTATTTTTCTTGTCGCTAGACTTTTTCCTCTTTTGATAGTCATCCCCTCCATACTTAATCTAATCGCTTTAATAGGTATAATAACAGTACTTTTAGGGGCTACTTTAGCTCTTGCTCAAAAAGACATTAAGAGAAGTTTAGCTTATTCTACAATGTCTCAATTGGGGTATATGATGTTAGCTCTAGGTATGGGGTCTTATCAAGCTGCTTTATTTCATTTGATTACTCATGCTTATTCAAAAGCATTATTGTTTTTAGGATCTGGATCTATTATTCATTCTATGGAAGCTATTGTTGGGTATTCTCCAGAGAAAAGCCAGAATATGGTTTTTATGGGGGGGTTAAAAAAGCACGCGCCAATTACAAAAACTGCTTTTTTTTTAGGTACACTTTCTCTTTCTGGTATTCCGCCTCTTGCGTGTTTTTGGTCCAAAGATGAAATTCTTAATAATAGTTGGTTGTATTCACCAATTTTCGCAAGCATAGCCTGGGCTACAGCAGCATTAACTGCATTTTATATGTTTCGCATCTATTTACTTACGTTTGAGGGTCATTTAAATGTTCAGTTTCAAAATTACAATGGAAAAAAAAGTAGTTCCTTCTATTCAATATCCTTATGGGGCCAAGAGGGATTAAAACCTATTAACAAAAAATTTCGTTTATTAACTTTCTTGCAAAAAAAAAATAACGAAAGTGTTTCTAAGAATCCACACGGAAATCTAAAAAAAACGATGCGATCCTGTCTTTTTTTTTATAATTGTGACAATAAAAAATTTTCGCCATATCCTCACGAATCAGACAATACTATGTTATTCCCGCTGCTTGTATTGATTTTATTTACTTTATTAATTGGACTCATAGGAATTCCTTTCAACCAAGAAGGCATAGATTTGGATATATTGTCCAAATGGTTAACCCCATCTATAAACCTTTTGCATCCAAAATTGAATAATCCAAAGAATTTTGATTGGGCGGAATTTGTAACAAATGCAACCTTTTCGGTTAGTATAGCTTATTCGGGAATAGTTATAGCGTCTTTTTTATATAAACCCGTTTATTCATCCTTACAAAATTTTGCCTTAATTAATTATTTTGCCAAAAGGCACCCAAATAGGGGTTTTTCAGACAAAATAAAAAATTTAATATATGATTGGGCCCATCATCGTGGTTACATCGATGCTTTTTATACAACATATGTAATTCGGAGTGTAAGAGGATTGTCCGAACTAGTTCATTTTTTTGACAGACGAGTAATTGATGGAATTCCAAATGGGTTGGGTGTTACAAGTTTTCTTGTAGGAGAAGGTTTCAAGTATGTAGGTGGGGCGCGCATTTCTTCTTATCTTTTTTTGTATTTATTTTATGCGTCAATTTTTTTATTAATTTACTATTTTTATTTTACGAATATTAATTTTACTGATCAGTAATAATAATGCGAGGTATTTTGATCTGGTATACACAATAATCAATCCGAATTTCCTTATTGATTCATTTTATGATCTAATTGATACGTCATTGAATTAGTATTCATGTATCAAAAAAAGATGTAAGACAAGGCATGTGCGCAGCTAGTTATCCACCCGATATATATAGGGTAGGGGATATATAAGACAATTGTATCATCAATCAATTTTCAATCGTGGATACATACGTATCCTTAACATACTGAAACGACTCCCATTATTAGTATCAAACCAATAGCGATTCATACAAGCTAAATCTTCTAATCGATAATTGGGCCAAAGAAAGAATTGAATTAATTTCATTTTATCTCTATCAAGATCTTTGCTTTCATCCAAAAATTGAACACAGGTTTTTACCTTGTTCCCATTGCAAAATACTGGATTTTTATCCACACAATTACTATTCCTTGAATTGAAACAACTTAGAATTCTCAATTCTCTACGCCGTCTAGACGATAAAATATTTTCAGGAACAAGAAAATCATGATGTCTTGCAAGCGATTCCTCAAAATGATTCTTATCCATATTTTCTCTGTATCTTCTTTGATTCTTTTTTTGTTTAATCTCATGAACCAAAGAAATCCTTATGGTTTGATACATAATAAATTCTACATTATGTTTTACAGGTATACGAACGGGTTCGATAATAAATATTCCCTCTTTTAGGATTTTTGAAAGATTCAAATCCCGGATTAGCATTGGATCCAGAGTTAACTCCTCCTTCTTAATAAAGCCGAAACCAAACTTTGTTGTCATTCTGCTTTCCTTTTCCCATTCAAGTACGGACATCGCATAATCGAATAATTCCAAAGTCAAAGGACTCAGCAGCCATTTCAATTGCAAAGCAAAAGATCCTTTCATGAACGCATTTAAGTCTATTTCCCAAGTCCAAATGCTTTTGGATTTCTTTTTCGTTCTACCCATTTTCATATCTGATTTCGTATAAAGTTCTTCCATATATTTTTGTTGGTTTGAGAGAACAGATTCAGGGTTCCCTCGGTTTTGGGCATCTGATGTGAGATCTCTTTGACCTATGGTTTTTTTTTCTTTTTCATTTGATCGTATAAGATCCCCCCCTTTTTTTTTAGTGAGATTTTTCTTTTGACTAACATCTTCATTAAAATGAAAAATAAGTGAATGAATTGGTATAAACCCCGGTTTCATTTTATAGACATGAAAAAATAACTCAAATTGTGGGAATAACCAAGGTATCGGCTTCGATACAGGACGATTGAGTCTTTCTTCATTCATTCCCATCCAATCAAAAAAAGAAAAGAAACCCTTTTGATTGGATGGGTTTATTTCTTTATATTTATTAATTTTGAGATAAAAAAGACCTTTCGTATCAAAATATTTTCTATCTGGATTTTTTATATACATAAAATAATCTTTTCTTATAAAATTAGTAATAGGGATACTCGCCCCCATATCAACTAATTTCGATTTATGTATGTTGTAATTATATGAGTCCGTCTTATCTTCATAATAAATCGATTGATATGCTAAAAGATCATATCTATACATTTTTCGAAAATGATCGTTTTTATTTAGAAATAACGAAACCTTTTCCTCTCTTTCAGATTCATCTGAATCCCGTTTGATTAAATTTTGATTTTCAACCCTCCAATGTTGATTGACTATATTTCGCCATTTTTGCGGTACTAATTTAGACCATTTTAGCTCAGATAAATCGTATGGATAATGACTCTTTAACCAATTTTTCCATTGATTCATTCCAGAATTCTGAAGGTTCTTATGCTTTAATTCGGAAGAAATTATTCCTTGTCTTCGAAAATAATCTTTTATTTCATTCTTCAGAAATAAAGATGCTCCGTCATATTGAAGGACAGATCTTAACTTATACAAGTTAATAACCTGGGTTTGTGATAATTTGTAAAATACATAGGCCTGTGACACGAGGGATAATTTAAAAGAAACCCCCGACTTCGTCTGAATCTTATGACGAATACGAGAAGGTGAAAGTTTTTTTTGTATAGTTGAAATACGCTCAATTATCTTTTTCTCTTTTGTATCAAAAATTTTTTTTTTTTTGAATTTACGAAAAAGTTTTATAATGATCATGGGCCTATAAAGACTATTAGTAAGACGATTAATGATATATGGAAAGCTCTCTAGAAGGATATCCGTGTATATCCTTTCCACGATCCATTTTAAAAAATAATGTGATTTACGGATTAATCGAGCATTTCTTCTTTTTAATATCTGAAAAATATTTTTTAGTGATGCTAATTTTTGAGCACCATAACTTGTTTTGTTAGGACTAATATTTCTCTTTAGAGTTCGAAATCCATTTTTCTTGTCTTTTGTAATTCTTTCTATTTTATTTCTGATTGTGCTTGTTCTATCAGTCAGATCTTTCATTTTTTTTTCTGTCAGTGAATAATTTGTCCAATCCATAGATCGGGTTTGAATGGATGATTCATGAATCATCTGATGATTGATTATAGAATCTTTTTTTATTTCACTCGAATCCTCTCTCAATTTTTTGGGTTCTTTTTGGACCTTTAGAAACAAGAATTTTGTTCTTTCTTTGAAACTTTTTAGACCTCGAAAACTCCACTTTCTAATTGCTTTTTGGAGTTTTTTCAAAAGGGGTCCAAAATAATAACAAAACAAAATACCAAGTCCTACGAGAGGAGAACCAAAAGGACGGTCAGTTTCCAGTCCCCAAATCGTTAAAAAAGCAGCAGGACTTTCCTGCTTTGTATTTGGATCCCTACGAGAAGGTCGTATCTTAGATCGGTGCCGAGGTTTCAGGCGGAAAGGAAATCGTATCATTATTTGTATACCCTCTGTGGCCCATTTTGTAGGAAAAATTCCGTTTCTTCTTGGTTCTAGTACTGGCATACCATTATAGGTGCATATAACATACACTTCTCTATTTATCTCCCTTATATCCCGCTCCCACTCGGACTCTTGGCGTAATAAGAAACGGACAATATTTTTAGCTAGTATCAACGAAGGTAATACAATAGATTGTCTAAGCCTCGACTGAATTAGTAAAATTAAAGCTCTTATTCCATGAGCATAAATAAGGATATCATAGAGGTCTGATATTCTGTCTCGTGTCCTTTCTATTCGTTCCATTTCCGTCTGCCCGTCCCGCCCCTTTTCCATTTCATTGACTTCTTTTTGAATTTCTTCGTAGCTTTTGTTTTCCTCCATGTACATTTTTTTTTGTTTTTTCAACTTCTTTATTCTTTTTGCTACGCTTCCTTTTATACCCTTTCTAAAAATGTCTTGTATTAGGTCGGAAATCTCAATTACTGATAATATGAATGGTTCGAAAAGAACATCCCAAGAAAATCCTACTCTGTCGAAAAAAAGTGGGGAATACGGATATAAGGGAAACATTTTCCCCGTAAGGGTTTTACGTCTTTGAACACGCATAGAACCTGTGATTATGTCTCGACGAAAATCCGCTGCATAGGGATAATCTATCATATACACTTCTTCTATTTCATCAGGCTTCGTCCTAGTTTTGTCGGCATTCCCTGCCTCCTCCGGACCCTGCGTAAAAAGAACTATACGTTTCGCCTTCCTCGAGCGAATTTGATGATCTACTACCCACTCTTCCCCCTCTTCCGTTGTTGCAGTTTTTCCGAGTTGTTCTACCTCTCTGAATAATTTGTATGACCATTGGGGGACTTTTTTATTTATTCCAATCGATTTTTTTCGAGTTGTTTTTTCCATGGGAGGAATTATGGCTGTATCGCATATTGTTTGAATGATGGGATCAATTATGACTCTTTCGATTAAAAATTTTAAAACTTTTTCTGGATCTTCTGAATCAATTCGTCTTTGTTCCGGAAATAAAGAAATTCCTTTCAAATTTGATGTTGATTCTTCAGCAAATTCATCGATTAAAAGACTCAATTCTCTTGCTAATGATTTTTTATCCAATGTATATATTTTTTGTCCCAATTTCTCTTCCAATTTCTGGTCCAATTTCTCTTCCAATGTAGCTATTTTCCCTTCCAATTTCTGGTACAACTCTTCCAAATTATGAACATTAAGTTCCTTACCCTTAAAAAGAAGGATACTATGAACTTTATTGAGTTTATTTATAAAATTTGTCTCTATCGAATTTTTGACTGAAGGTTCATTTAGGATTGAAGGTAAAAAAAAATTTTTAATTATTCCACGATAGGATCCGTTTAAGAGAGGATCATATATTTTAGGCAAGTATTCTTCTTTAGTTTTATTATTATTGCATACTCGAGTCTTTTTTTCGAGTACATCCAGATAAGGAGATTCTCTGTCTAGGGCTTCAATTCTATCTCTAAACTCGTTCCTTAGGCTCCTCCATTTTTTTTCATTGGTATAAATCCAACAATAATAATTATGCAGTTCATCATAGAAGAATTTATCCAGTTCATCACAGACGAATTTTTTTGTTGTAAAAAAATAAAAATACATTTTTTGTCGTAGCATTTCAAAAAAAGCGGATAAACTGGATGGATATGTAAAAGAAATTCTTTGTTTTCCATCACTTTGACATGTATAAAAAAAATATTGTGACATTTCATTTCTTACAGCATGTTCGAATCGATAATTTTTTATATATCGCAATGGACGATTCCAGCGTTTATAGTCGAAAAGAAGACTCACAGGGGGTTTTTCAAACCAGAAGAGGTCTTTATCTTCTTCTTTTAAGTGAAAGTGGAATTCATCCTTTGTTTTGTCCTTTCCATTCACTCGGATCCTTTCCGTTTCATCGATT